TTAATAGTGTGTCACACTAGTGGCACACTGTATAGTCAACACACACTGAAACTTGTTGAGACGCCAGGTCGGATCTTCCCTGTTTTTGGGGTTTGACAGGAATAAATAGGATTCTCTCGGCGTAAGGGGGAAAGGGGGTTTGTCGCGCGAAAAACTTTCAGACAAGAAGAGGGGGGACACTATATACAGGAAAGTGTGGAGTAGATATGTATACTTTATGCACCTGATATCACTTATGTGGTTCTCCTATCAATGCTAATGAAGTATTAAACAGTTAGCAATTGTAAGCAAGGAAATGTTCAACCCTGTCAGTTAACATTAGGAAGGAGTCGCCAAATGCCAAGTGAAAGTGACCCGGAAAAAAAAATACCAAATGCATATAAATGAACGCTCGGCATGTGGGGTAAAGAACCATTAGTACACCACCATTAACTTATGCCAGATATAATTCATTAATAGGAGGATTAAGAGTTATATGACCCTGAAATAGGAACCAAATGCCAGAAATAATTCATTTTGTGAAACCCCCACGATTATTGTCCCTGATCTTATCATTCATGATATGCCTTTATATAAACTGGTTGGTGGTTTCTTACTACATTAAATATTGTAACAATCAAGTAATATTGAGTAACGCATGGAAAATGTTTACGTGAATAAAATGGGGAATATTCAACTTATCATGTTTATATCATTATACTTTGAATCTTATAATAATGGGTTATGTATGTTTTAGTAATATCTATTACTTGTTTGGTTCAAATAAATGAATGGTGATAATACATAGTATGTACTATACCATATATATATGTATAATAATGCATATATATGTACTATACCATATATATATGTATAATAATGCATATATATGTACTATACCATATATATATGTATAATAATGCATATATGTATCCGTACCAATAATGCAAAATAACACATGAACTATGGAGGAGCACATAAATGTTTAACGTGAATGTAAATGCTTTTGTACATTAATATATGCGACATACCCATTTATTGAGGATAAATAATTACATTTTACAAGTTTAGTCCATTTCCATTTATGTAATTGAAACATGCTGTTACTTTGCAACAAACTTGTAATGTAAACGTGGATTATTCCATATATTATTATATAAAGTACATCAGAGAATAGTTTAGTTTAGAATTCTAGCTTTGGGAGTTAGAGGTGGAAGTTAAAATCTTTTTTCTCTGGCCTCAGGGGGGATTTTAACCTCCGATCTCCGGATTACAAGACCGGCGCTTTGAGTTAAGCTACTGGGGCAGTTTCATTCTAGGGCTTTGTTTTCTAGTCATCCTGCTAGGGGGGTGAGAATTAGAAATAGTGTGAAGTATAGTGTTGATGCGATTTGTCCGATGATAATGAAGGGATGTTCTACTGGTATGCCTCCGATTCATGTGAGAATAATAACGTCTGCAACTAAGATTCAAAATAGGAATTGTGTTAAGGGGCGGAATGTGAGGCCTCGTTGTTTTGAGGTGTGTAGGATGGGTACAACTATAAGTACCAGAATGGAAAAAAGTAGTGCTAAGACACCCCCTAATTTATTAGGGATTGAGCGGAGGATGGCGTATGCAAATAGGAAGTACCATTCTGGGCTGATGTGTGGGGGTGTAACTAGGGGGTTGGCGGGTGTAAAGTTATCTGGGTCACCTAGAAGGTTGGGGGAGAATAGGGCAAGGGATGTAAGTCCTAGAAGTATAACTACGAAGCCTAATAGATCTTTGTAAGAGAAGTATGGATGGAATGAGATTTTATCGGCGTCTGAGTTTAAGCCTGCTGGGTTATTTGATCCTGTTTCGTGGAGGAATAAAAGATGTAGAATAGTAACTCCAATAATTACGAATGGGAAGAGGAAGTGGAAGGCGAAGAATCGGGTTAGGGTTGCGTTATCTACTGAAAAGCCTCCCCAAATTCATTGGACTAAAATGTCCCCGACGTATGGTACAGCGGAGAGTAGGTTGGTGATGACGGTGGCCCCTCAGAATGACATTTGACCCCAAGGTAGGACGTAGCCTACGAAGGCTGTTATTATTGTTAGAAGGAGAAGGACTACTCCAATGTTTCATGTTTCTTTGTATAGGTAGGAGCCATAGTATAACCCTCGAGCGATGTGTGCGTAGATGCAGATGAAGAAGAAGGAGGCACCGTTTGCATGTATATTTCGGATAAGTCATCCGTAGTTTACATCACGGCAGATATGTGTAACGGATGAGAATGCAGTGGCGATGTCAGAGGTGTAGTGTATAGCCAGGAAAAGTCCTGTTAGGATTTGTGAAATAAGACATAGTCCCAGCAATGATCCGAAGTTTCATCAGGCTGAGATGTTGGAGGGGGCTGGGAGGTCTACTAATGCGTCGTTAGCGATTTTTAATAGGGGGTGGGTTTTTCGTAGGCTTGCCATTAGGGTTTCTATAGTTGAATAACAACGGTGGTTTTTCGAGTCATTGGTTCTGGTTAAAGTCCGGGTAGAAATTATGTCTTATCTTGCTTTTATGTGAATGTTTGGTATAGTTGTGGCTATGGTGGGAGTGGCATCTAATCCGGCTCCTTATTTCGGAGCTTTTGGGTTGGTGTTTGCTTCTGGGTCGGTTTGTGGTGTGTTGGCGGTGTATGGGATGCCCTTTTTAGCTTTAGTTCTGTTTTTGATTTATTTGGGTGGGATGTTAGTTGTGTTTGTTTATTCTTCTGGGCTAGCTGCTGATCTTTTTCCTGAGGATTGGTCTGAGGTTGCCGTTTTTATGTCGGTGGTGCTTTATGGGGTGGGACTAGTTTATGTTGGGGTTTGTGTTATTCCGGCTTGCTACGGGTATGGTGAGTTTTTGGGTGCTTGTAAAGAGTTTTTTGTAGTTCGTGATGATATGGGGGTGGTTGTGGTTTATTCTGTGGGCGGGGCTGTGATTGTTATTTGTGCTTGGGCTTTGTTGTTAGCTTTAATTGTGGTGTTGGAGCTTGTTCGTGGGCGAAGTCGAGGGGCGTTGCGAGCTGTTTAGTTTAGGGCTATAAGGATTGCAAGGCTGAGGGTAATAAGAAGTGTTATTAGATAGGTCTTGATAAGGCCTTGTTGGGTGTCGCTTGTTGTGATAGATATTTTTAGTTGGGTGGAGGTTAGTCCTTTGGGGCCGGAGATTTCAAGCCATGTTTGGTCAGTTATTTGATTTGCTATTGTTTGTCCTAGAATTAGGTTTATTTTGGGGGCTAGGCGATGTATTGTTGTTGGGAAGTAGCCTAGTATGTTTGAGAAGTTGTGGGTTTTTATGGTTGGGGTCGGTTTGAATTGTTTGGAGGTGAGGGTGGCTAGTTCTATGGCTACAAGGAGGCCGGTTACTGTAACGATGAGGGCGCCTAGTTTTAGTGTGGGGGGTATTGTCATGATGGGTGTTTTTGTTGGGGTTATGTTTGAGGTGAGGATTAGTCCTGCTACAATGCTTCCTCAAGCAAGACGTTTAATTGGGTTAATAACTATTGGGTCGTTTTCGTTGATTGGTGAGAGGGGCAGGAATCGGGGGGTGCCTATTGTGACAAAGAATACAACGCGGAAACTATAAATAGCTGTGAAGGAGGTTGCGATGAGTGTAAGAACTAGGGCTCAGGCGTTGATGTGGGAGGTGTTCAGAGCTTCAATGATTGCATCTTTGGAAAAGAAACCTGCTAGGAATGGGGTGCCTGTGAGAGCGAGGCTTCCGATGGTTAAGCAGGTGGAGGTGAAGGGTGCTAAATTGTGGAGGCCTCCTATTTTTCGGATATCCTGCTCGTCGTTTAGGCTGTGGATAATAGAGCCTGAGCATAGGAATAATATTGCTTTAAAGAATGCGTGTGTGCAGATATGTAGGAAGGCTAGTTGGGGTTGGTTTAATCCAATGGTAACTATTATTAGTCCTAGTTGGCTTGAAGTTGAGAATGCTACGATTTTTTTGATGTCGTTTTGGGTCAGGGCGCATGCTGCGGTAAATAGGGTGGTTAATGCTCCGAGGCATAAGCAGATAGTGAGGGCTGTTTGGTTGAATTGAGTTAGGTGATGAAGGCGAATAAGGAGGAAAATTCCGGCTACAACTATTGTGCTTGAGTGTAATAGTGCGGAGACAGGTGTAGGTCCTTCTATTGCGGAGGGTAGTCAGGGGTGGAGTCCAAATTGTGCTGATTTTCCAGTAGCGGCAATGATTGCCCCGAGAAGGGGTAGGGTTATGTCTGTGTTGTGTGATAGGGAGAAGATTTGTTGTATTTCCCATGAGTTTAAATTTATAGCAAATCAGGCTATTGTTATAATTAGTCCAATGTCCCCCACACGGTTATAAATAACTGCTTGGAGGGCGGCGGTGTTGGCGTCGGCTCGGCCATGTCATCAGCCAATTAGCAGAAATGATATAATTCCTACTCCTTCCCATCCAATAAAAAGTTGAAATATATTATTGGCTGTAACTAGAATGATTATTGCGATTAGGAATATTAATAGGTATTTGAAAAATCGGTTTATGTTTGGGTCTTTGTGTATATATCATGAAGCAAATTCGAGAATTGATCAGGTGACGTATAGAGCAATTGGGGTGAAGATAATTGAGNCAGGGTCAAATTTTAGGCTGATGTTGATGTTGAAAGTTGAGGTGTTTATTCAATGTCAGCTTGTGGTGGTTGTCTCTAGGCCCTGATCTAAGAAAATAAGAAGAGGAAGTAAGCTGATTAGGAACGCAAGGTTGACTGCTGTTTTGACATGGGTAGTGGATCAGTTTTGGGTCTTTGGTGTTGGGTTGATTGTTGTGATAATTGGGTGTACTAGGAGTGCAAAGATCAGTATTAAGGATGATGTTAAGATGAGTGTGGTTTGCATAGCTTCTGCTTGGATTTGCACCAAGGGTTTTTGGTTCCTAAGACCAACGGATGACTGTTATCCTTCAGAGGCCGAGTTGAGCCGTAGAGTTTAACTACGGGGGTAAAGATTAGCAGTCTTTATTGCTTCGTGCCTCCCTCGGTGGACAAGAGGGGTTGAACCTCTGTTTTTGGAATCACAATCCAACATTTTTGGTTAAATTATGTCTACAATAGAATCATCCTCATATGAGTTCGGGTTTTAGGATAAGTAGAATGACGGGTGTTATGTGGAGGATAATTAATAGGTGTTCTCGTGTATGATAGGGGGTAAGGCCGATGATATGTGTGGGTAGGGGGCCTCGTTGGGTGGTTAGGAATATGTAGAGGGAGTATCCTGCTGTAATTAGTGTACCAAGTCCTGTAAGAATTAGGGTTCATGGGGATCAGTTAAATAGGGTTGTGATAATTATGATTTCTCCTATTAGGTTTGGTAGAGGGGGGAGTGCGAGGTTAGCCAGGTTGGCGATAAATCATCAAGTGGTTGTAAGTGGGAATAGGGTTTGTAATCCGCGCGCTAGGATTATTGTTCGGCTGTGTGTTCGTTCGTAGCTGGTGTTTGCTAAGCAGAATAGGGCGGATGATACCAATCCGTGGGCAATTATTAGGATGATTGCCCCGGTTAGTCCTCATGGGGTTTGGATGAGAATGCCGCCTGCTACTAATCCTATGTGGCTTACTGAAGAATATGCGATTAACGATTTAAGATCTGTTTGGCGTAAGCAGATTGATCCTGTTATGATAATGCCTCAAAGAGCTAGGATAATAAACGGGTAGGCCATCTCTTTGGTGAGGGGGTCTAGAATGGAAGTTATTCGAATTATACCGTATCCCCCTAATTTTAATAGTACTGCAGCAAGAACTATAGATCCGGCAACTGGGGCTTCTACGTGAGCTTTTGGTAATCAGAGGTGAACTCCATATAGGGGTATTTTTACTAGGAATGCTACTATACAGCCCGCTCATCATATTTTATGGCCTCAAGAGGTTAAAGTTGAGGGTTGGTTGTAGTTTAGGGTGATTATGGAGAGGCTTCCTGTTGAGTCTTGGAGGGCTAAGAGTGCCACTAGGAGTGGTAGAGATCCTATTAATGTATAGAATAGGAAGTAGGTTCCTGCGTTTAGTCGTTCTGCTTGGTTTCCTCATCGGGTAATGATAATGAGTGTGGGGATTAGTGTGGCTTCAAATATAATATAGAATATGATGATTTCTGTGGCCCCGAATGCTAGGATTAGGAGGGCCTGTAATGAGACCAAGAGGCTGATGTATGTACGTTGGCGAGGTATGGGTTCTGTTTGGGTATGGTTTGGNCTGGCAAGAATTATAAGGGGTAGTAATCAGCAGGTTAGGATCAGGAGGGGTGCGGAGAGTGGGTCGATTGCTATGTAGTTGTTGGGGAGGGTTCATCCTGTTTCTGTTATTCAGTTTAGCCAAGTGAGGCTGAGTAGGGCGATGATGAGGCTGTGGGATGATGAGGAGGTTCATACTCATTTTTTAGGTGTTAGTCAGATAGTGGGAACAAGCATTAAGGTTGGGATGAGGATTTTTAGCATTGTAGTAGGTTTAGGTTTTGTAGGTGGTCTGTGCCATGGGTGCGGGCTGTTGCTACTAATAAAGCGAGGCCGGTGCTGGCTTCGCAGGCGGAGAAAGCGAGTAATAGTAGGGGGACTGTAGAGAAGTTTGTTGTTTCTGTTTGGAGTGTTCAAAGGGACAGGGCGAGGAATAGGGATAGTATTATTCCCTCTAGACAGAGAAGGGCAGAGAGGAGATGTGTTCGGTGGAATGCTAGGCCTAAGAGGCCTAAGATAAAGGTTGCACTAAAGGTGAAGTGGGCGGGGGTCATAAGGGGATTATGGGTTTTAACCATAGTTGTCTGAGCCGAAATCAGAAGTCTTAGTTGGACTAATCTCCTATTCAGCCCATTCTAAGCCCCCTTGAAGTCATTCATAGACTAGGCCTAAGGTTAGGAGGATAAGGATAGTAGCGGCCCATGTAATGGTTGTAAGGGGGTTGGGTAATTGATATGCTCAAGGGAGGGGAAGTAGTAGTGCGATTTCTAGGTCAAATAGGAGGAATAGAATTGCCACTAAGAAGAAGCGTAGGGAGAATGGTAGTCGGGCTGATCCTGTTGGGTCAAAGCCGCATTCGTATGGGGATAGTTTCTCTGTGTCGGGGTTTATTTGGGGAAGTCAGAATGACACTAGGATTAAGATGCCTGATAATAGGGTTGTGATTACCATAATTGTTGCGATCAATGTCATTATCTTTCCTTGGGCTTTAACCAAGATTAGATGGTTGGAAGCCATCTGTGTTGTCTTTTATACTAGAAAGATTATGATCCTCATCAATAAATGGAGACGTAAAGGAACAGTCATACTACGTCTACGAAATGTCAGTATCAAGCGGCTGCTTCGAATCCAAAGTGGTGGTTTGAGGTAAAGTGATATAAAACTTGGCGTAAAAGGCAGACGGCGAGAAATGAAGAGCCGATGATGACGTGAAGTCCATGAAACCCTGTGGCCACGAAGAAAGTTGACCCGTAAACTCCGTCTGCGATTGTGAAAGGTGCTTCGTAGTATTCTAGGGCTTGTAGAAGGGTAAAGTAGAAACCTAGTAAAATTGTTAAAGTAAGGGATTGGATTGCTTGTTTTCGTTCTCCTTCTATTAGACTATGGTGGGCTCATGTTACAGTTACCCCAGATGCTAAAAGAACGGCTGTGTTTAGTAGGGGAACTTCAAAGGGGTCTAGGGTGGTGATTCCTGTTGGGGGTCAGCAACCCCCTAGTTCAGGGGTGGGGGCTAGGCTTGAGTGATAGAATGCTCAGAAAAAGCCTGCAAAAAAGAAGACTTCTGATGTAATGAATAAAATTATTCCGTATCGTAGCCCTTTTTGTACGGGGGGTGTATGGTGGCCCTGAAAGGTTCCTTCTCGTACAATGTCTCGTCATCATTGATATATTGTTAGTAGTGTAAGGATGAAGCCTATAGTTATTAGGGTAGTTGAGTGGAAGTGGAATCATACTGCTGTGCCGGATGTTAGTAGTAAGGCGCCAACTGCTCCAGTTAGTGGTCAGGGGCTGGGGTCTACCATGTGGAATGCGTGTGCTTGGTGGGCCATTAGATGTTTTCTTGTAGATATAGGCTTAAGAGAAGTACAAAGACGTATGCTTGGATTATTGCCACAGCAATTTCTAAAAGGGTGAGGAGGAATAATACTGTAGCTGTAAGGATGGCGACGGTGGGCATTATAGGGAGTAGTACGAAGACAGCGGTGGCGATTAGTTGAATAAGGAGGTGGCCTGCGGTTAGATTAGCAGTTAGTCGAACTCCTAGCGCCAGGGGTCGGATAAATAAGCTAATGGTTTCGATAATAATTAGGACGGGAATAAGTAGGGTGGGGGTGCCTTCTGGGAGGAGGTGACCTAGTGTTGCGGTTGGCTGATTTCGTATACCTGTAATTACTGTGGCAAGTCAAAGTGGTACTGCGAACCCCATGTTAAGGGAGAGTTGGGTTGTAGGGGTAAATGTGTAGGGGAGGAGTCCTAGTATATTTAATGTGATAAGGAAGAGTATTAAAGATGCTAATAGTGTTGCTCATTTATGTCCGTTGGGGTTTAGGGGTACAAAGATTTGTTGGGTAAAACGGTTAATGAATCAACTTTGAAGGGTTAGGACTCGATTATTTACCCATTGTGAGGTGGGGGTGGGATATAGTGTTCATGGGAGAATAATTGCCAATGCAATAAGGGGAATACCCAGGTAATTAGGGCTTATAAATTGATCAAAAAAGCTTAGTGTCATGGTCAGTTTCAGGGCTCAGGTTTAGATTTTTCAGTGTTTGTTGTTGTGGGTTCATTGTTGAATTTGTGGGCTAGAACTTTTGGGGGGATTACTGTTAAGAATACTAGTCAAGAAAAAATTAGAATTAAGAATCAAGGAGCGGGGTTTAGTTGTGGCATGTCACTGGGGGTGGTTGGGGGCCACCAGTGTTTAGCTTAAAAGGCTAATGCTATACCCTATTTAGCTTCCCAGTGAGGCGTCTTCAAGTATAAGGGAAGATCAGTTTTCAAAGTGTGTGAGGGGTACGGCTTCAACTACAATTGGTATAAAACTATGATTTGCCCCGCAGATTTCAGAGCATTGTCCGTAGAATACACCTGGGCGGGATGTAATGAAGGCAGTTTGATTAAGGCGCCCTGGGACTGCATCTATTTTAACGCCTAAGGCTGGGACAGCTCATGAGTGAAGAACATCTTCAGCTGACACTAGAATGCGAATTGGGGATTCTATGGGGACTACTATTCGGTGGTCTGTTTCTAGAAGGCGGAATTGACCCGGTGATAAGTCTTGAGTGGGAATTATATATGAGTCAAATCCGAGGTCTTCGTAATCGGTGTACTCGTAACTTCAATATCATTGATGGCCCATAGCTTTAATCGTCAGGTGGGGGTCATTGATTTCATCTATTAGGTATAAGATTCGTAGGGAGGGAAGTGCAATTAGAATTAAGATAATAGCAGGTAAAATGGTTCATACAATTTCAATTTCTTGGGAGTCTAGAATATATTTGTTGGTGAGTTTAGTGGAGACCATGGCTACTAGAATGTAGAGGACTAAGGTGCTAATTAGGAATACAATTATTAGTGCGTGGTCGTGAAAGTGTAAGAGTTCTTCTATAACAGGAGAGGCCGCGTCTTGCAATCCTAGTTGGGAGGGATGTGCCATTAAGCTCTGGGGTAAGGCACGCAGGGTTTTAACCTACGATTCCGTCTTGACAAGGCGGGGTAATAGTTTTACTAGTGCCTTATTTAAGAAAGTGGCAGAGTGGCCATGTAGTTGGCTTGAAACCATCTTATGGGGGTTCGATTCCCTCCTTTCTCGTTATTTTGCTTGTACTTGTACGAAAGCTGGTTCTTCAAAGGTGTGGTAAGGAGGTGGGCAGCCATGAAGTCATTCTACATTTATTGCAGTGAGTTCTACGGATGTTACTTCTCGTTTGGCGGCGAAAGCTTCTCAGATAATGAATAAGAATACAATAACGGCGACTAGTGAGATAAGTGAGCCGATTGAGGAGACGGTGTTTCAAAGGGTGTAGGCATCTGGGTAGTCGGAATACCGTCGAGGTATACCAGCTAACCCTAAAAAGTGTTGTGGGAAAAAGGTTAGGTTTACTCCGACAAACATGACCCCGAAGTGGATTTTTGTTCATGTGCTGTGGAGGGTGTATCCTGTAAATAAGGGGAATCAGTGGACAAATGCAGCTATAATGGCGAAAACAGCCCCCATTGATAGGACATAGTGAAAGTGGGCTACTACATAGTATGTGTCATGAAGTACAATATCTAGTGAGGAGTTGGCTAAGACAATTCCTGTCAGGCCTCCGACTGTAAAAAGGAAAATAAATCCCAGAGCTCAAAGGAGGGGGGTGTCTCATTTAATAGAGCCCCCGTGCAGAGTGGCGAGTCAGCTAAAGACTTTTACTCCAGTTGGGATAGCGATGATTATTGTTGCTGATGTAAAATAGGCTCGGGTGTCTACGTCCATCCCTACTGTGAATATGTGGTGAGCCCATACAATAAACCCAAGTAGGCCAATGGCTATTATAGCCCAAACTATCCCTATGTAGCCGAAAGGTTCTTTCTTTCCGGCGTAGTATGCTACAATGTGGGAGATAAGTCCGAATCCTGGTAGAATGAGAATGTATACTTCAGGGTGGCCGAAGAATCAAAACAGGTGTTGATATAAAATGGGGTCTCCCCCGCCTGCCGGGTCAAAGAATGTGGTGTTTAAGTTTCGGTCTGTGAGGAGCATTGTGATTCCAGCAGCCAGTACGGGGAGAGAGAGTAGAAGAAGCACTGCTGTGACTAATACAGCTCAAACGAATAGGGGTGTTTGGTACTGTGAAATTGCTGGGGGTTTTATGTTAATAATTGTGGTAATAAAATTAATAGCCCCAAGAATTGATGAGATCCCAGCCAAGTGAAGTGAAAAAATAGCCAGATCTACAGATGCTCCTGCGTGGGCGAGATTTCCTGCTAAGGGGGGATATACCGTTCATCCTGTTCCTACTCCGGCTTCAACCCCGGAGGAGGCTAGTAACAGAAGAAATGATGGGGGGAGAAGTCAAAAGCTTATGTTATTTATTCGGGGGAATGCTATATCTGGTGCGCCAAGTATAAGTGGTACTAGTCAGTTTCCAAAGCCTCCGATCAATATTGGTATCACTATAAAGAAAATTATTACGAAGGCATGTGCGGGGACGATTACATTATAAATTTGGTCATCGCCGAGGAGGGCTCCGGGTTGGCTGAGTTCTGCTCGAATTAGTAGGCTTAAAGCCGTACCTGCCATGCCCGCTCAGGCCCCAAATACTAAATAGAGGGTGCCAATGTCCTTATGATTGGTTGAGAAAAATCAACGTGTGATTGCCACAGGTAGGGTGGCCGAAAGCTTAGGCGGCGGATTGTAGCTCCGAAGATAGGGGTTTAATTCCTCTTCTTACCAGCTCTGTAGTGAAGTTCATATTAGATTGCAAATCTGAAGACGCAGATGAATAGTCTGCCGGGGCTTTCCCCGCCTCGTTTAATAGGCGGCGGGGAAAGTAGATGGATGCTCGCTGGTTAGGGCGCTTAGCTGTTAACTAAGATTTTGTAGGATCGAGGCCTTCCCATCTAGGAAGGCTTTAGCTTAATTAAAGTGCCTGGGTTGCATTCAGGAGTTGTGGGATAAACCCCTGCAAGCCTTATCAGGGACTAGGAGATTTTCACTCCTGCTGGGAGCTTTGAAGGCTCATGGTCTAATGTTATCCTAAGTCTCTAAGTCAATAGGGTTAAGATGGTGGGTGTGAGGGGGAGTAGGCCTGTTGCTAGGATGATGGAGGATGATAATGGTAGGGTGGGGTTTTTGGTTTGTGTTCGTCAGGGTGTGGTTGAATTGATGGTGTGGGGGGATAGTGTTAGGGCTATAGCGTAGGTAAGTCGCAGGTAGAAGTAGAGGCTTAAAAGTGCGGACAGGGCTATGATGGTTGCTGTTGTAATTAGTCCTTGGTTTGTAATTTCTTGGAGGATCAGTCATTTTGGTATGAATCCGGTTAAGGGGGGGAGGCCTCCTAGTGATAGGAGGGTAAATGAGGTTAGTGCGGCTAAGGCGGGGGTTTTGGTTCAGGAAGAGGCTAGGGTAATTGTTTTAGTGGAGTTTGTGTTTTTTAAGGTAAGGAATATTGCTGTGGTTATGATAATATAGGTGGATAAAGCAATTAATGTTAGTTGTGGCGCTATTTGACTTACTAAAATTATTCAGCCTAGGTGGGCGATGGATGAATATGCTAGAATTTTTCGTAGTTGGGTTTGGTTTAGGCCTCCTCAGCCCCCGATTATGGTCGAGGTGATTGCTAGGGTGGTTAATATTAATGGGTGGGTATTTTCTGCTATTTGTAGGATGAGGGCGAAGGGTGCCAGTTTTTGTCAGGTGGATAGGATCAGGCCTGTATATAGGTCAACTCCTTGTAGGACTTCTGGGAGTCAGAAGTGTATTGGGGCTAATCCAATTTTTAGGGCCAGGGCTGTCAGGGCTATTGTGGATGCAATAGGGTGAGTTAGTTGGGTAATTTCCCACTGTCCGCATATTCATGCATTGGTGGTGCTGGCAAATAAAATTATGGCAGCTGCTGTTGCTTGAGTGAGGAAATATTTGGTTGTGGCCTCTACGGCTCGGGGGTGGTGTTGGTGGGTTATTAGTGGGGCGATAGCTAGGGTATTGATTTCTAGTCCTATTCATGCTAGGAGTCAGTGGGAGCTTGCAAAGGTGATTGTGGTTCCTAGGCCTAGGCTTGATAGTAGGATGGTAGATACGTAGGGGTTCATTAGTAAGGGAAGGATTTTAACCAACATGTTCGGGGTATGGGCCCGAAAGCTTGTTTAGCTGACTTTACTAGAAAATGGTGTAGTGGAAGCACTTAGAGTTTTGATCTCTGTTGGATGGGTTCGAGTCCCTTTTTTCTAAGGGGTCGGGGGGATTTTAACCCCCTTGGTTCACTCTATCAAAGTGGCCCTTGGGCATATCAGGCACAACCCCGTGTTAGAGCTGTGGAGGAAGTCCTGCAGTACCCATTGGCATGGAGATATGTCATAGGACTAAGGCTAGGGTTAGGGGTAGGAAGTTTTTTCATACGAGGTGCATGAGCTGGTCGTACCGGAATCGGGGGTAGGATGCTCGAACTCATAGGAAGAGTGCTGAGAGGAGGGCAGCTTTGGTTATGATGTTTATGGTAGTGAGTTCTGGGAGCATGGGGATGTGTGATGCTCCTATAAATAATGTAGCTGATAGTGTATTTATAAATAGGATGTTGGCATATTCTGCGAGGAAAAATAGTGCGAATGGTCCTCCGGCATATTCTACGTTGAAGCCGGATACAAGTTCTGATTCTCCCTCGGTTAGGTCGAATGGGGCTCGGTTAGTCTCTGCGAGGGTGGAGATGTATCATATTGCAGCTAAGGGTCACGCTGGGATTAATAATCATGTGCTTTCTTGTGTTGTATTAAATATAGATAGGGTAAAACCTCCTGTAAAGGCAATGGTGGAGAGGAGAATTAATCCTAGGGCTACTTCGTATGAGATGGTTTGGGCTACTGCTCGTAGGGCTCCTATTAGGGCATATTTTGAGTTGGAGGCTCAGCCTGAGCCCAGGATGGAGTATACAGCGAGGCTGGAGATTGCAAGGATGAATAGTATGCCAAGGTTTAGGTCTGTCACAGGGTAGGGTAGGGGGAGGGGGGCTCATAGGGTAAGGGCTAGGGTGAGGGCTAGTGCTGGGGTGAGGAGGAATAGGAGGGGGGAAGAGGTTGAGGGTCGGATGGGCTCCTTGATGAATAGTTTTACTCCGTCTGCGATTGGTTGTAGTAGGCCATAAGGTCCTACAACATTTGGCCCCTTTCGTAGTTGTATATACCCTAAAACTTTTCGTTCAATCAATGTAAGGAAGGCTACTGCTAGTAGAACTGGCACGATGTAGGCAAGTGGGTTGATGATGTGTGTTATAATAGTGTGGAGCATAGCTAGGGAGAGGATTTGAACCCCTGGGTTGGAAGGCTTAGGTTTCCTGCATTTGCCGGGCTCTGCCACCCTAGCGCGGCCCTTTTTTTGGGCTAAGGGTTACCCCCTTATGTCTGTTTTATATGTTTTCATCAGGTTGGGGTGAGGCGTGCTTGTAGCATGGGCCTCATCGCTCCGGTCCTTTCGTACTAGGAGGGATGGTGTTACAGATAGAAACCGACCTGGATTTCTCCGGTCTGAACTCAGATCACGTAGGACTTTAATCGTTGAACAAACGAACCTTTAATAGCGGCTGCACCATTGGGATGTCCTGATCCAACATCGAGGTCGTAAACCCTTTCGTCGATATGGGCTCTGTGAAAGGATTGCGCTGTTATCCCTGGGGTAACTTTGTTCGTTGATCGACGGGTGGTCGGATCATTGTCGGTCAAATGTTTTGAGACTTAGAGGTGTAACTCTGAGTTTTAAGAAGGATTCACAATCCGCTCGGGAGCTTTGTTTTCTCACCGTGGTCGCCCCAACCGAAGACATTTGTGCCAGGACCAAGGTTGTTTCGGTTCTTTGATTTGAGAATCGTTGATATTAAGGTTGGTTGGTGTATGAAGCTCCACAGGGTCTTCTCGTCTTGTATTTTTATGTCCGCTTCTGCACGGACAGATCAGTTTCATTGGCTGGGTAAAAGAGACAGTTAAACCCTCGTTATGCCATTCATACAGGTCTTCATTTAAAAGACAATTGATTGCGCTACCTTTGCACGGTTAGAATGCCGCGGCCGTTGAACGTAAGTCACGGGGCAGGCGGGACCTCCTATACGATTAGTAGCAGGAGGCGATGTTTTTGGTAAACAGGCGGGGTTTTTGTTTGCCGAGTTCCTTTTTATCCTTTTAGCCTTTCCTTAAGTGTGCACTCCTGTGTGGGGATAACGATTGTGGTGGGACGTGGTTTTCTTGGTTTGGGTGGCGGTTGTGTGGGGCCCTCTGTTTTTGGGTTCGTTAATTATCGATGGTTTGTCCGATTCGACTTACACGTGTGCGGGGAGAAGTTCATTCTTCTTATTACTTGTTCTAGCATGGTCTCTTTTATGGGGGCATAAAATGGCCCAGTAAGGTGTAAGGGCATTGGAGGGTTGAATGGAATATTAGGCTTGGTTCGGTTTAAGCTTTAACGCTTTCTATTTAGATGGCTGCTTTTAGGCCCACTAGAACTTTTGAAGCTTTTGGTGAAGTGTATTCCTTAGCCTCTTATTTAAGGTTGTATCCTTTGTTAAGGGAGCTGTACCTCCTTTAACTAACTCCCATGGGTGGCCCTGTTGCCTGTGGGACTATTATGGTTGGCGGGGGGCGTTGTATGGGGCTGAACTATTATTCATTTTCTGGGCAACCAGCTATAACCTGACTCGGTAGGCTTTTCACCTCTACCTGAGGGTCTTTCCACTCTTTTGCCACAGAGATGGGTTTGCCCTGTTTTAGGCGGCCCTGGGGTAGCTCGTCGGAGGTTTCGGGGCATCAAACTGGAGTTCTCTTTGCTTGGGGGTACTGGCTAGATCATGATGCAAAAGGTACGAGTTTTAGTCTCTGCTTTTTTGTGCTTGAGTGCATTTTTTCAGTTCTTTTTCAGCTTTCCCTTGCGGTACTTTATCTATGGCTTCGGTGAAATCCTTTTTTGTCGCCCATACTGGGGTGGTTGAATGATTTAGTTTTAGTTATTAAGTTTGTGTTATGGTATGTATATTGTTATTTTAGTTGTTGGGGGTTATGAGCTAGCTGATTGGCTCAGGATGATCCAATTTGCATGGATGTTAACTCGGTGTAAGGGAGTTGCTTGACTATCTCGGCCACATCCTGGTTGTCCCAAGTGCACCTTCCGGTACACTTACCATGTTACGACTTGCCTCCCCTTGCTGTTATTGTTTTGTTGAAGTACTTGGGTTAAGGTTGATTGTCGGGGAGAGTGACGGGCGGTGTGTGCGCGCTTCAGGGCCGGCTTCAAGAGGGCGCTCTATTCTCTCTTTACTGCTAAATCCACCTTCGGGTCTTTATTTCAGGAGACCGTTTGTTGGTAATCTGTTTCAGATAATGTAGCCCATTTCTTTCCATTTCGTGCGCTACACCTCGACCTGACGTTTTAGGGTGTGCTTGTTTTGCTTACTGTAATACCTTCACAGGGTAAGCTGGCGACGGCGGTATATAGGCGGGAAAAGCTAGAAATGGTGAGGTTGAACGGGGATTATCGGTTCTAGAACAGGCTCCTCTAGGGGGGTTTGAAGCACCGCCAAGTCCTTTGGGTTTTAAGCTGACGCTCGTAGTCCCCTGGCGGATGTTTGTTGTATTTATGCATCAAAGTTTACGGCGGGGCATAGTGGGGTATCTAATCCCAGTTTGTCTCCCGGCTGTCGTGGGTTCTGGTGAGTAAAGTAAAGCGACTTTCGTGCTGGTGCTTCGAACTCCTGAGTGCGTATGACTGCTTGAGGGGTCTTTGGCTTTAGTGTTATGTCCCCATAACCACTCTTTACGCCGAATGTATCAACTGGGGCCTCTCGTCTAACCGCGGTGGCTGGCACGAGTTTTACCGGCCCCTAGGTAGCCCTAACTAAGTCAGTTTTCACTTATGGCTTAATGTTTATCACTGCTGATTACCCTTGAGGGTGTGGCGAAGGCAAGGCGTCTTGGGCCAAATGATGGGTTTGTGCCTGATACCTGCTCCTTATCCCCGGGTGGGGGATTGAGGGCATTCTCACGGGGTTGTGGAGGCTTGCATGTGTAAATTGGGCTGAAGCTGATAGTAAAGTCAGGACCAAGCCTTTGTACCCATGGGGCTTTCTAGGGCCCGTCTTAACATCTTCAGTGTCATGCTTTAGTTTAAGCTACGTGAGT